GGGACTCTGGGGGTGCATTCAATCGTCAAAAAAGAGGACTTGATTGAGTATCGAGGACTCAAAAAAATTAAGCCAAAATACCAAATGCAAATAGATCGCCTTTTTTTCATTCCCGAGGAAGTGCATATTTTTCCCGAATCTTCTTACCTAATGGTACGGAATAATAGTATCATTGGAGTAGATACACGAATCACTTTAAATATAAGAAGCCGAGTGGGCGGATTGGTGCGAATGGAGAGAAAAAAAGGGGGGATTGAACTAAAAATATTTTCGGGAGATATCCATTTTCCCGGAGAGATAGATAAGATATCCCGACATAGTGGCATCTTGATACCGCCAGAAAGGGAAAAAAAAAAACTTAAGGAATCCACTAAGGAATCAAAAAAATTGAAAAAATGGATCTATGTTCAACGGATCGCACCTACCAAGAAAAAGTATTTTGTTTTGGTTCGACCCGTAGTCACATATGAAATAGCAGACGGTATAAATTTAGCAACACTCTTCCCCCAGGATCCGCTGCGGGAAAAGGATAATATGAAATTTCGAGTTGTCAATTATGTCCTTTATGGGAAGGGCAAAGCTGCTCGGGGAATTCCTGATACAAGTATTCAATTAGTTCGTACGTGTTTTGTGTTGAATTGGGACCAAGACAAAAAAAGTTCTTCCGTCGAAGAGGTTTGTGCTTCCTTTGTTGAAGTACGTACAAATGGTCTGATTCGCGATTTCTTAAGAATCAACTTAGTGAAATCCCAAATTTCATATATCAGAAAAAGGAATCATCCGTCAGGTTCAGGATTGATCTCTGATAATGGTTCCGTTCGCACCAATAGCAATCCGTTTTATTCCGTTTTTGGCAAGGCGGGGGTTGAACAATCACTTAGCCAAAATCAAGGAACTATTCGTACGTTGTTGAATAGAAATAAGGAATGCCAATCTTTGAGAATTTTGTCATCATCTAATTATTTTCGAATGGGTCCATTGAACGATGTAAAATATCACAATGTGATAAAACAATCAATTCCAACTCAAAAAGATTCTCTAACCCCAATTAGGAATTCGTTGGGACCTTTAGGAACAGTCCTTCAAATTGCGAATTTTTATTCATTTTACTATTTAATAACTCATAATCATCTCTCGGTAACTAACTATTTGAAACTTGACAATTTAAAACAGCCTTGTCAAACACTTAAATATTATTTAATGGATGAAAACGGGGAAATTTCGAATCCTGATACAGACAGTAAGATCATTTTGAATCCATTTAATTTGAATTGGTATTTTCTCCATCATAATTATTGTAAGGAAATGTCCCCGAGAATTAGTCTTGGGCAGTTTCTTTGTGAAAATGTATGTATAACCAAAAACGGACCACCCCTAAAATCTGGTCAAGTTTTAATTGTTCAAGTCAACTCTGTAGTAATACGATCAGCTAAGCCTTATTTGGCTACTCCTGGAGCAACTGTTCATGGGCATTATGGAGAAATCCTTTACGAAGGGGATACATTAGTTACATTTATATATGAAAAATCGAGATCTGGTGATATAACGCAGGGTCTTCCAAAAGTAGAACAAGTGTTAGAAGTGCGTTCGCTTGATTCAATATCGATGAACCTAGAAAAGAGAGTTGAGGGTTGGAACGCGCGTATAACAAGAATTCTTGGGATTCCCTGGGGATTCTTGATTGGTGCTGAGCTAACTATAGTGCAAAGTCGTATCTCTTTGGTTAATAAGATCCAAAAGGTTTATCGATCGCAGGGGGTGCAGATCCATAATAGGCATCTAGAAATTATTGTACGTCAAATAACATCAAAAGTCTTGGTTTCAGAAGATGGAATGTCTAATATTTTTTTACCCGGCGAACTGATTGGATTGTTACGAGCGGAACGAACGGGGCGCGCTTTGGAAGAAGTGATCTGTTATCGAGCTATCTTATTGGGAATAACGAGAGCATCTCTGAATACTCAAAGTTTTATATCCGAAGCAAGTTTTCAAGAAACCACACGAGTTTTAGCAAAAGCAGCTCTCCGAGGTCGTATCGATTGGTTGAAAGGCTTGAAGGAAAACGTTGTTCTGGGGGGGATAATACCCGTTGGTACCGGATTCAAAGGATTAGTGCACTGTTCAAGGCAGCATAACATCATTCTTTTGGAAAGACAAAAAGGGAATTTATTCGGGGGGGAAATGAGAGATATTTTCTTACACCACAGAGAATTATTTGACTCTTGCATTTCAACGACTTTCCATGATACATCAGAGCAATTGCTTAGAGGGTTTAATGAGTCCTAGGAGCGGATTCTTTTAACTATTTGTGATCATTTGATTAATGGTAAGAAAAAAAAGATAATAATGAATAGAAAGTAATGAATGGCCTGGATCGTGTATCAATTATCAATGGTCAATCTCTGGTAGAAGAGAAGGTTCCCTCGGAACAATTCTTTATTTCAGGGCGCCTCGTCTCTTTTTTTTTAAGAGGAAGTGGGGGAGAAATGGCAAGAAGATATTGGAACATCCATTTGGAAGAGATGATGGAAGCAGGAATCCATTTTGGTCATGGTACTCGGAAATGGAATCCTAGAATGGCACCTTATATATCTGCAAAACACAAAGGTATTCATATTACAAATCTGACTCGAACTGCTCGTTTTTTATCAGAAGCTTGTGATTTAGTTTTTGATGCAGCAAGTAGGGGAAAACAATTCTTAATTGTTGGTACTAAAAATAAAGCAGCTGATTCAGTCGCGCGAGCTGCAATAAGGGCTCGGTGTCATTATGTTAATAAAAAATGGCTCGGTGGTATGTTAACGAATTGGTCCACCACAGAAACAAGACTTCACAAGTTCAGGGATTTGAGAACGGAACAAAAAAAGGGGAGACTCGACAGTCTTCCCAAAAGGGATGCCGCTATTTTGAAGAGACAATTATCACGCCTGCAAACGTATCTGGGCGGGATTAAATATATTACGAGGGCACCCGATATTGTAATCCTCGTCGATCAGCACGAAGAATATACGGCTCTTCGAGAATGTATCACTTTGGGAATTCCAACAATTTGTTTAATCGATACAAATTGTGACCCCGATCTCGCAGATATTTCGATTCCAGCAAACGATGACGCTATAGCTTCAATCCGATTAATTCTTAACAAATTAGTATTCGCAATTTGTGAGGGTCGCTCTAGCTATATACGAAATCGTTGATTAATAATAAGATAAATCAATTTTTTTGGTAACTCCATGGATTTATGGCTGGGGTACTATTCCTGAATCGCACAAAAAAAAAATAGACAAAAACTGGTGGATATTATGTAATTAGCAGATATTCAAAATCTACAATTCACGTAGACAAGTCGAAAAGAAGATGGTTGAATCAAAATAATTCCTTTTAAATTTCGATTTCGGTCAGAGGGCAATATGAATGTTCTATCATGTTCCATCAACACACTAAAGGGGTTATACGATATATCCGGTGTGGAAGTAGGCCAACATTTCTATTGGCAAATAGGCGGGTTCCAAGTCCATGCCCAAGTACTTATTACTTCTTGGGTTGTAATTGCTATCTTATTAGGTTCAGCCTTTATAGCCGTTCGGAATCCACAAACCGTTCCGACTGCCAGTCAAAATTTCTTCGAATATGTCCTTGAATTCATTCGAGACGTGAGCAAAACTCAGATTGGAGAAGAATACGGCCCATGGGTTCCCTTTATTGGAACTATGTTTCTTTTTATTTTTGTTTCGAATTGGTCTGGTGCTCTTTTACCTTGGAAAATCATAGAGTTACCTCATGGGGAGTTAGCCGCACCTACGAATGATATAAATACTACTGTTGCTTTAGCTTTGCTCACGTCAGTAGCATACTTCTATGCGGGTCTTTCCAAAAAGGGATTAGGTTATTTCAGTAAATACATTCAACCGACTCCAATTCTGTTACCCATTAACATTTTAGAAGATTTCACAAAACCCTTATCACTTAGTTTTCGACTTTTCGGCAATATATTAGCCGATGAATTAGTAGTTGTTGTTCTTGTTTCTTTAGTCCCTTTAGTGGTTCCTATACCTGTCATGTTCCTTGGATTATTTACAAGCGGTATTCAAGCTCTTATTTTTGCAACTTTAGCTGCGGCTTATATAGGCGAATCTATGGAGGGACATCATTGACTCGTTTTCGAAATTGTCTTTTTTTGTAGCTTAGAACAAGGCAATGTATGTGTAATTCAAGATAATCGACTTAGGAAACATACATATCCAACCATAAATCTTACAAATACAGAATATACGACCAAGAGTCGTATAAAAAAAATTATGAAATTGGGGAATTTTAGGAAAGAGATCGAAAGGATCTTTTTCCTAAAATTCCTCTTTGGCCTTATTATATCATCCCCCCCCGCCAATTAATATTTTCTTTCTTAATATTTTCTTTATATTGTTTTGTTCATTATTTGTTCATTCAATTCCAATAGCAAATACCAAGAGTGATAATTTGAATAAAAATTCTTAGAGTATCACAGGCGGGTGATTAAAAAAAAGAAAAGAAAGATGCTTTCTAAAATGATTCCCTTTTTAGCTAAATTTAGCTAAAACGATTCCCTTTTTAGTTGATTTTAGTCAATTCTTCAATTCAACGATTGACCAAAAGAAAATATTAATATAATAAATAATAAATTGCATGACCGTACCTCAATCAAATACTGATATTGAGTTCTATGCAATGATTCGCCCCAATGAATTCGTCTATTTCGAGTGTAGCCATGTTGGATAATGATAAATAAACGGAATAGAAAAAAATTCCTAAAAAAAGAGATTCATAAAAAAAGGGGTGATTAGGCGAGGGGACATAATTAGGTATATGGAATCAAATGCCAACTCTTGTGGGTTTTTTGAAAAGGGGTTCTAGAATACGATTGACTTTACGATACGAATACTTTGAATCTAAGATATGAATAGTTGGTTTACGTTCTGGAAGAAAGACATGTATATGGGATATTAGATATTGCTAGTTATATATGAACTAAAGATACATCTAATCCACCCTACTCTTGCGACTATTGTGAATTTCGATAGGGATTCCAATAGAAATTATTCGATTTCGTCTTTGCTTTGACTGGGAATTGAATCAATAAAAATAAAGAGATGAAATAAAGTAAAGAAAACGAACGAAGAATTCAAAAAAGGGTCCCGAAAAAAGAAATGGAAGAACAAAAGTCGTATGGATTCATAAAAATCCTGTGTTGTGCCCGTGGATCGGAACTAAAAAAAAGATATCGAAATAGTTTTGGTGGTTCAATAATAATATTATTATTATTCCAATTCGGAGTTCCTAGTTACTTCGGCTGGGTGAATCCCAGTGACGGAATAATTAAGTCATAATTCATTGGACGATTGTATCATTAACGATTTCTTTAGTTTTTGTTTTTCTTTATTTTCATTTTAGTGCGAGGAACTTATCATGAATCCACTGATTTCTGCCGCTTCCGTTATTGCCGCCGGGTTGGCTGTTGGGCTTGCTTCTATTGGACCTGGAGTTGGTCAAGGTACTGCTGCGGGCCAAGCAGTAGAGGGAATTGCGAGACAACCCGAAGCGGAGGGAAAAATACGAGGTACTTTATTGCTTAGTCTGGCTTTTATGGAAGCTTTAACAATTTATGGACTGGTTGTAGCATTAGCGCTTTTATTTGCGAATCCTTTTGTTTAATCCGATAAATAGGAAAGGAAATTGACTTATTTTTTTTTTTTCTCTTATTGATTAGATCGGTGTTTCGGGCTTTTTCGAATTCTATCAAGATTTAACTCCTACAATTGGAAGGACTTATTTGAGGATGAGGAATTAAAATAAGCATACCAATTCACTTTTTTCTTTCCCTTTATTAGTCTAAAGTAAGGAAAACCCTCTTTTTAAGGGATGTTGCAACAAACGAGGGGTTTTGCAATTGACAGAAGTCCCGGTCCCTAATACTAAAGAGTATCCTTCTTAGCGGGAATCCCCAATTTCCAATTCAAAGAAAGGATTTCAAAATCGAATTTTTGACTCTGTGTCGAAATAGGTAAATTACTAATTTTTTTTAGTCTATCTAAAAGAGGAGATCATATGAAAAATGGAACCGATTCTTTCGTTTCTTTGGTTCACTGGCCATTCGCCGGGAGTTTCGGGTTTAATACCGATATTTTAGCAACAAATCCAATAAATCTAAGTGTAGTGCTTGGTGTATTGATCTTTTTTGGAAAGGGAGTGTGTGCGAGTTGTTTATTTCAAGAATCGGCTGGACCCAACCAGCTGCACTTTTTTTTTTCGTTATAACTAAGGACCAAAGGGAAAAGGGTGCATGATTCCGCGAATTACTTCTGAATCAATTTCAAATCATATTTAAGAACCATAGCATTTCGTGATTTGTTGGTAAATCTATTTTGATTCTCTATGAATCAAACCAATAATGTGGGACCATTAACATGGTTAAAGCTAAAGTTTGAATTGAAGTCCAGACAAAGCACGGTACTCTTTCTACTACTATGTTTTACTATAGAATAGAAATATTTTCAAAAGGAATAATGAAATAATTAATAATAATTGGAATTTTTTTTTTTTTTTCGATATAAAACACTCATGTTGATAAAAAGATTTGAGCCTTTTAGTGGTATTGGAAATTTGATTGGAAAATATTGAAAAATAGGTATTTCAAACAACTCTTTTTTATGCTGAATCGATGACCTATGTATAAAGTAAGAAGAATTCTTTGGATTTGAAGAAAAAAAGAAACAACTTTGCTGACAATTATCTATTTTGATTTGGTCAGAAGAGTCCTCCGAATATTCCGGTCTTGGATTAGGGATCAGTCGCAAGATTCATTTTGGAATATGAATAGAGAAGAGAGAGGATAGGCTCATTACATTAAAAAAAGATATGGGAACCCCCCCCATACATAAGTAGTTGACGTAATTGAGTGTGAGAGCCAAATGAATCGAAAATTTCATGTTTGGTTCGGGAAGGGATCATGGAAGTTTTGAGATGAATGGAAAGATAATCTACTTTCATTAAGTGATTTATTAGATAATCGCAAACTGAGGATCTTGAATAGTATTCGAAATTCAGAAGAACTGCAGGGCGGGGCCGTTGAACGGCTGGAAAAAGCCCGGGCCCGGTTACGGAAAGTCGAAATAGAAGCAGATCAGTTTCGAGTGAACGGATACTCTGAGATAGAACGAGAAAAATTCAATTTGATTAATTCAACTTCTAAGACTTTGGACCAATTAGAAAATTACAAAAATGAAACCATTCATTTTGAACAACAAAGAGCAATTAATCAAGTCCGACAACGGGTTTTCCAACAAGCTTTACAAGGAGCGCTCGGAACTCTGAATAGTTGTTTGAACATGAACAAGGAGTTACATTTACGTACCATTAGTGCCAATATTGGCATGTTTGGGGCGATGAACGAAATAACTGATTAGTCCTCTTACTGTAGGCACATTCTTTTTTTTTGGAAGAAAAAAAAAAGAATTAAGAAATACT